TTTCATAATCCTTCTGCAAAGCGTTTTTCTTTCAAATATCTTCATTTTTAAATTCGACTGGAATCCAGTAATGTAATAGATGACGAATAACCTTTCAATCAAACAAATAGTTAAATTAAATGATTCCCATCTTCGTATTTTGAAACTAAACGGAATACGCATGATATGCAATTTTTTCCAACCAAATTGAAATAGAGTATTTAGATGAACTAGCTCTTAACAGAATTATATATAAATATTACAATGAGGAGCAACCGACCCCTTTTTATTTGTTTCTCGCTTTACTGTTCAAAGAGGAAGTCGATCTGTTATTATGTAGATACGTATTTTATAAGATAAGAGTAAAGGTGGGCATTCAATTATATCATATTGATCGAAATCGGTCTAAACCAAATGGATGTACCAAAGTAAAGAACTCGAATTGGGGTACTATGTATATTACACATATGGGAGTTATATGTACATATATCAATATACAGATTACGGAGTGATCTACATTAAGCCATCTTTCTTTATACAGTCCAACTTTATTATTTTATATAATAATGTATAGTAGAATTATACACTAATAGATAGTATGGTAGAAAGGTTCCTATATTCCTTTCTACCATACTATCAAATCTCATATACGTATGATTTTAATTCGCTCATTTTATTTAAGACGCGGAATTTGAATCCCTTTCCACGTCTTATTCATTTCTTCCATTATTGATAAGAACTAAGAAGTCAAGCTTGATTCAAATTAATCGTTTTGACTGACCGTTTTTACGTAAATGATAAGTAAAAAAGCAGTAGGAACTAGAATGAACAGTGCAGTAGCAATAAATGCGAGAATATTTACTTCCATAATTTCATCGTTTTTTTACTTCATAATTAATAACTCGGGATCTGATCCCATAGAGATTCTAAATCTTTATCCTGTAAATTCAATGGGAGAAATACATCCCGATGATATTGAATCGGATCAATATCATTGAATAACAATATCTGAGCTATCAAATCTATTCATCATCGAGAATGGAATAGTATAACATAGGAAGATCTTTTATCCATACGGAATAAAAACCTAAAATGGAATTCCTGATCCAATTTAGAATCTCATTGAATTATTATTCTTTATTTTATCCATTCGTTATTTTCTATAACCTACCGTCTTATTTATAGAATCATATATATAATATAATAAAGGATCATCTGGCCCATCTTCCGCTTCCATTGGTCAAAAACCCAACCAAAATAGTAGAAGTCAAATGGAAAAAATAAGAAGAAAAGATCGAATATTTTGATAAATTAAAAAATCAAAAATGAACTCTTTTTTTTTAGTTTGTTCTTTCTTCGATAGGACCTTCCCCGGAAATAAAAAAAGATTACTCATTCCCTCACTAAGAGAAGAGAGGGTCTATCTTTTCTTTGTTTGCTCTTCCTTTTCTTAATTACTTAATTTAAATATTCCTTTCTTTCCTTGAACCGGCCCTGGGACACATATATCCAAAATGAAGTATGTAGTTTGAATGATATAAATAGATTGTTTCCTATTAGTAATTTAAGTTATCAAAAATTGGATCTAGAAAGAGGCTTTAATATGATATGAAAAAAAGTATTTTATCGAGGTAACTATATGAAAAGTGCATTTTTTATCGTACAATAAACGAATCCAAATTTGTGTATATGCTCTAGTGAAAGTATATATATAAGTATTCGATTCCCTTCCACGGGTCAGGAGCAATCGAAAAAAACCAGACAAGGATTTCTTTTAATCCTAACTAAATAGGGTGCTACCCACAATTGTACCAATTCAATATGACTATCCCCCTCGGTACTAATTGAAGTAATTGAAATTGTCGCATTGTATTTTCTCAATAAAAAATTAGAAACGGAAAAAAAAAAGGACCTATGGGAATTAGATCCCACTCTATGCCCCTTGACAGAAAATAAAAAAATGAATTGATGGAGTCATCGGATACTAGGTCGGGACTGACGGGGCTCGAACCCGCAGCTTCCGCCTTGACAGGGCGGTGCTCTGACCGATTGAACTACAATCCCAGAGAAATAAGGTATACAGCATACATATTATTAATGATTTGATTAAGACTAGTTTAATTTAGAATTGTCGTATTGTAACAGAGAAAGGAGTGATTGGTATATTAATATCCACATAGATATGCACTTTAGTGAGAACGACACGGATTACTAGAAATCCTATTGTCAAATCGTGTTAAATCAATTGATACGAAATCTTTCCAAAAAATATTTTGACTTGTTAATTCTTGTCCTATATTTTCGGATTATGATATGAATCTAGATAATTCATAAAATGAAGAATATATCGGAAAAAAACAAATAGGATATAAAATTAACCAGACGTTTCCGGCGGACAAATTTCTTATATTATGTAATCTCATGATGGATCGGTGAATTCTTGGGCCGAGCTGGATTTGAACCAGCGTAGACATATTGCCAACGAATTTACAGTCCGTCCCCATTAACCACTCGGGCATCGACCCAGGAAGAATCAAGTCTAGACTTATTGATAATACATGATCAACCTCCTTTCGTAGTACCCTACCCCCAGGGGAAGTCGAATCCCCGCTGCCTCCTTGAAAGAGAGATGTCCTGAACCACTAGACGATGGGGGCATATCTGCGATGCCCAACCGACATCATACTATATATACTCATAGTATGAATAGTTTTTTGTAATTGTCAATATAATGTAATGGTGTGACTAAATACGAATAAGTTTTCCACCTTTCCTTTCGCGATTCCGATAGAATATTTTTTCATTCATGGTTCATGAATGAAAAAAATTCTATATTCTATTTCTATATATAGATTCTATATCATTAGAATGGATAAACATTCCATTATATAGGAAATAATTATAATGTGTTATAATTAATAATTAATGAAGTATAGGATCGCTAGTGATTTGTCCGACAGAAAAGCCATTCTTCAACCTTCACGCATCGATTCACGCATTGTTAAGATGCGATATTCCTATCTTACAGCTAGGAAATTAAGAAACGATAGAAAGTTTCTTTTTTTTCTAAGAGCAGAGCTTGGATTTCAGGTACGAGTTGAATCTTTTCATTCCATACATTACATGATTTGATCACATATCAAATATCTTGGATCTATTTCAATTTGTGTATTAATCAAACGAATCTCGTTGTGATAGGGGTCAATAAAAGAAAAAAAAAAGTAATTAGGTTTTAGCCTAGACTGACTAAAAAAAAAAAAGATATTCCCGAATGAGACACTATGAGCCTACTGTATGCACCTATGTAATGTAATATGTAGGTATATAATATATGTATATGTCTTCACATTGTCTCATTCAGGAATGGAATAAAATAGGCCCTTTTAACTCAGCGGTAGAGTAACGCCATGGTAAGGCGTAAGTCATCGGTTCAAATCCGATAAGGGGCTTTTTCCACAAAACTCTAGTTTCAATCTTCATTTTTTAGTGGATAATAGGGATATTTTTTTTATTAGAATGAGTTAATTAACTAATTATCATTATAAATATAATGAGATAGTATAGTGATTATAAAGTGTTCATTATAATGATAAATCACCCCGCTTATTGGGAAGACAACTATGTCACTACAGGCTATATTCTTACTCAACTCAGGTTTCATTATTCCATATTTTTGGTTCGAGGACATAGATATTCTACCTACTCAACCCCAATTATGAATCGCCAAATATTCCTACTTTTCCGTTATTCCAATCAAATCCATCATAAATATAAGAAATAAAAAAGGTAAGTGGACCTGACCTATTGAATCATGACTATATCAGCTATTCTGATATTCAAATTTGATAGAGATAGAATTGTAGCCTCGAAATTTTTTTTTTTCATTTCCTTTAGACTACGTCGCAAGAATTTAGAATTTGTCGATATTTCCGATTCAATCTTTTTTGGATCCTCCCTAAGAATAAATTATTATTCCGTTCCTCCACTCCTCCACGCGAAACGTTTATTCTGAGTCACAAAATAAGAGACGTCTATTTTTGAATATCTTTCTTTGATTCAAAAAAAAAGGATCGGTTGCTTATATATAGATTTTTTTATCTATCTATATATAGATTTTTTTTATCTATCTATAGTTATAAATATAGATAGATCGGGTCGTGGCTTTATGTACCAAATATTTACATATTGATGCATCCTCTATTTTTGTTTCGACAATCGGATGGATAACGAGAACGGATACTAGAAATAGAAAGATATTTGAATTTCCAGTCCACTATCCACTATATAGTATATAGTATTTAATTTACTATTTGATATTGCATATCATATTTCATTTAGAGACAGGGGGAAAATAAGGAATTTCCCCTCTTTTTCTGACAACAACAAGGTAAAGTAAATAAGCAAATAGTCCATTTTTTGGCTCGAATCATTCAAAAATATATTATACTTTGTAGTTTTCGATTCATCTGAAGGAAATATAAAAGAGAAAGAAGACAATAAAATAAAAAAAATGAATTCAAATTTAAAAGTCATATCATATAAATTATATAGGGTACTGTAGTCGTTTAATATACTATAGAATAGAAATAAGTTGGAAGAATCCATAGAGATATTTATTGATTGATCTTTTCTCAATATCACAAACAAGATCCAAAAATAAGATTAGTTGGTGGAGCGGGTGTAGATAGGAGGAGCAACTGGTGATGGGAGCAGGGATCATTTGTTCAAAGCATAGTTCTTTCAAAAAATTCATCTGAGTTGAGTGATGAGTCATAAGACAATTCAAGATTCAGATAGTTATTCAGAATAAAAGAGGAAAAAATAATAGAATCGAACTCATGGATTTACCTAGGTCGGTTTATGACTCAATAGAAACAAGAAAGAAAGGATTTTTTTCTTCGAAACCCATTGGAAGCGACGGTGGACGAGGAATCATACATAAGTGATTGAACTCTCGTATGCCCTGAAAATGCTATGAGGTGTTCGAAAATGGTTGAAGTAGTTGAATAGGAGGATCACTA